CAGTAAGAGTATAAGAGTAAGGTCGTCAAATAAATAAAAAAGGAAGAAAGAATAATAAGAAATGACGTATTGATGTTATATTCTATAATCTATAATAAGAAAATCAGAATGAAAATAGTCCTTCGTCTTTTTGTTGTTGCTTTAATAGCAAACCCTTTTTTTTTTTCAAATAAGATAAGAGAAACCGTTTTAGCTAGGATTCGTTGGAACAAAAAAAGGCCCGGCTAGGTATTTACCAGGCCAGGCCGCGGGAATAAAATAAAAAGAGACCTTTCGAACAAAATCAAAGGGGTCGTCTTTCTTTTTCCTTCTGTTTTTCTATTGAATCTTTCGAGCCCTTACTTCAACTAAATGGAATTACTAATAAAAGTTGTAGATATAAATATAATATAGATAAGATAAATAAAGAAAGACTTTTTCAATACTTATTACATGTGTAATGTAACATAGTAATTTTCTTTTTCAATTGGGAGAGATGGCTGAGTGGACTAAAGCGGCGGATTGCTAATCCGTTGTACGAGTTATTCGTACCGAGGGTTCGAATCCCTCTCTTTCCGTTTTTGTTGATGCCTTGATATTTTATTTCTCTTTCAAATTTCGCCAATCCTTTTTTTGTTTCCTAGTTAAACATGTGGAATAGATAAAAAATCCTAAGAAAAATTAAAAATCAAGCAAGGAAAACAAAAACCCCTTTTTATTCTTCACGTCCAGGATTACGACCCGGATCATTAGATAGGAATCCAAAGATAAATAGAGAAACAAAGAATATCACTACTGTGTAAACGAAAAGTTTGAGAGTAAGCATTACACAATCTCCAAGATCTTTTTTTGGAAAAAATGAGAAAAGAGAATAGATCCTCCGTTTTTTTATACCAAATAGTTTGACACCAACAAATGAAGTGCTTTCTAGAAACAGAAAAGAATTTCACAGAAATTCAAATTAAGTTGTCATAAGAGTCTTTCATTACAAAAAATTTCTTTCATACCTCCAATTAGATATTGGGGGGACCTAACCCTATTAGGGTCTTTCAAAAGGGCAGAATGGGGAATAGAGGGTGATCCGGATTTGGATTTATCGCAGCTATCCAACCAAGAATTTCAATGTTTGAATTGAAGGTTCATAGTGTAAGACTTATTTTATATTAAATTTAGATTATTAATTGTTAGAATTTTTCTCGAATAAATCATGCATTTTCTAGGACTAGTATAATAAATAGAATCTAATATTTAGGATCTCATCGAAAACTTACAGCAGCTTGCCAAACAAAGGCTAAGAGAAAAAAGAACAAAGGTATGACTGGCATAAGATCTACGATTGGATTCAAAAAAGCATAGGCCTCGGGCAATTTGGCGAAGAAAATACTACTCGAATAAAAGGCAGAAGTAAGACAGATACAGATCAAACTAAAGATATTAAGCATAAAAGACATTTTGTTCTTTGAGATAATTGCATTTTGGTTGAGTTATTGATATAAGGAAAAATGAAGTAAAGTAAGGTAGACAAAAATCCTTCTTTTTCTTTGAACCGACCCAATCAAAAATTCTCCCATTCTCAAACAAAGGAGAATAGAAGAAATCATACTTTCATAGAATATCTTAATTGAATTATATGTAATGATCAATGAATTCAGCTGAATTCTATATCTACACGCGTAAAAATAAAAAATACTAGCAAGAATCTACTCTATTCTATAAAGATTTTATATAGATATTTTCCCTGGAATTGACCAAGACCCAATACTAATCTTATTCTTTATTAGTGTAGAATGGAAATCTAAATGGGGCGTGGCCAAGTGGTAAGGCAACGGGTTTTGGTCCCGGTATTCGGAGGTTCGAATCCTTTCGTCCCAGGCCTATACATTGTATCAGAGGAAAAGTTTATTTTGAGAATAGTGTTCTGTTTAAATGACTAATGCCTAATATTGGATAGAATGTTCTTTTTGTTTCGTTTCTTATTTTGAATGATTCTTCTAGGAATCATATCTTTCTTTGTTTTTCACAAACTGAACTAACGGAATTGAGTGCAAATGACATGCAGATATAACTAAATATTTTTTTGTGATCAACAAGGTACTATGGGAACATGGGTCACACATTTTTTGAATTCAACTAACATTTTTTGAATTCAACTAACTGAAGTATGGCGGATTTTTCATCATATGTTCATTCCCTTTATATTGAATTATATTGAAGGGGTTTAGCTTAGCTACTTAATTTGAAGAAAAACCTTACGTCTCATATCTTTTTGAATTTTCAACGATACATTTTCTTTTGAATTACAATAAGAAAGAACCTTTCTTCCCTATCTCTTATTCTCTATCCATTAAACTTAAATGGGGTAGCCGAATTATTAGGATCCCTTAATTATAAACAAGAGGGAAGTTATTACATTCAATTAATCGGATTAAGTATCTTAAGACTGGGTTAGGGTAAACTAAAAAAATGAGTAGCAAGGACCTAATCTGGACTTGTTTGTCTTTGTCCCTAGATAGTACCCCTTCCCCAAAGGGGATCTTTTTTTGTTCTGATTCAGCATTCCCCGGGAATCGGGGGGTAGATAGGTCTTAATTAGTAACGGGAGGTATTCATTTAAATATCTGTGTCTGTACGAATCTCATTAACAATGAATCAAGTTACATATGTTAACGGACGTGTTTTTTTTTTTACTTTATATATATTTCTTGTTTGGCTCTAATGAAAAATTGTAAATCTATGTAACGATTGAGACGGGGGAATTCATAGATTTTAGTCACTTTACTTTATGCCAAGATTGCATAAGGATTACTTAATCCCAGGGTAAACAAAAAAAGACATATAAAATGATGAAAGGCTTAGCTTAACATTATATGTATGTATTGTTATCATCTGATTTCGTTCTATTTCAGTGACAATAGTCTTTCGGTTTTTGTGAAAAAAATGGGAATCCCTTAACTATCGATATTGAAATAGTTAATTTTCTTTTTTAATATGGATATTTCATATCCATAATAAAGACTGTAGTTCAGTCTATCTGATAGGTACGAAAAATCCCTATTCGTTCATCTTATCTTATTAATAAAATTCGAATCGAAAGAACAAGTACCTAAATCTTCTCTTAGATCAGTCTTTTTTATCCATCTCATACAAAAATGGGGTTTTTGTTCAATCCATTTATCTGCTTTAAATCGTTGATGGTTCAATTCGAAAAGAAACAGATATTTCTCCTTTTTGATGATCAAAATTGGAGTCTGTACTGTAAAACTTTATTCATAATGATGTCGAAATAGGAAACTTTTTTGATTAGAAAAATTTGGAATGATTGCTTATTATGAGTTGAATCTTTGGTATTCAAAGAAGTAGGAGATGGGTCATATTGAGTCACTTTAAGATGCAGAGTCAAAATTTATTCGTATTATTTCTATATTTCTTTTCTTTTTTTTATAAAAAGTGTTGTGTTGCATTCATACAATAACATACAATAATAGTTGGGGTCTTGCTAAGATTGCTTCAGAAAACTTTTTGCCATCTTTGTATATGTATAGAAGAAAAAAAGTATAGATTAATATGTTTATGTATCGACGGAACCAATGACTATTCATGATTCCATAATTGAATCAATCCCATATGGGTTCCAAATAAGAGGAATGTTATGGTAAAACTTCGTTTGAAACGATGTGGTAGAAAGCAACGTGCGACTTGAAGGACACGATCCGGCGTGGATTTTTATTCTTACATCCGCCATCTTTTATAAGAATGAAGGTGCTCTTGGCCCGACATCTGTTCTGTTTCACTAGAATCCCCCTTTTTGCTGGGTTGTAATGAATATAGTACATGGTGGAGCTCGGGTAGAAAGTAAAGTATTGATTTATCTTTTAGGGGGCAAGAATCTAGGGTTAATACCAATCAATAAATTGGAACAACTTCGTAAGTATATCATCAATATAGAAATCGAAAGGATCCGATTCGGTCAAGTTTTCAATTCAAAAGGAAAATTAGTTGGAATTGAGAAAACTCTTTCAATTCAAAGTGTATCGCGTGGGAATCGACCGTTTGTATGATTCTTTGATAGAAAGAAATCACAAAAGGGGTATGTTGCTGTCATTTTGGAAGGATTAAGAAGCACCGAAGTAATGTCTAAACCCACTGATTTAAAACAAAGAAAAGAGGATCCCAGAACAAGGAAACACCGTTTTTTGATTGTCTCAATAACTAGATCATAATAAAGAATCCAAATACATTATTATTTTCTATTTTAAATGAGACAAACAAAAAAGGGGGGTTAAAGACCATTCAAAAAATGAAATAAATTGCCTAATTTTTCTTTTAAGCTTTTTGATAATTATCCAACTTGAGTTATGGGTACAAATGATTTTTTATTTTTTCAGGAAGGACAAAGAAAAAAAGAGTTAAATCCCAGTCTAATTTATTTTATCAACTCGTTTACCATTCATTAGAATTCAATACGTAGACAAAACTGCAAATCATTTTTTCTCGAGCCGTACGAGGAGAAAACTTCCTATACGTTTCTAGGGGGGGTCTTGTTCATTTACTTAGATCTATCCCAATGAGCCGTCTATCGAATCGTTGCAATTGATGTTCGATCCCGAAGAGAAGGAAGAGATCTTCGGAACGTGGGTTTTTATGATCCGATAAAGAATCAAAGTTATTTAAACGTTCCTGCTATTCTATATTTCCTTGAAAAAGGCGCTCAGCCTACAGGAACTGTTCGGGATATTTTAAAAAGGGCGGAGGTTTTTAAGTAGCTTGGTCCTAATCAAACGAAATTCCATTTTCAATTAAGGAAATAAAGAAATAGAAGGGGGGTAGTAATTCTTATATAATTTTGTATAACTTTTATATATTATTTTTTTCTACCTTTTTCTTTTGGGGTTCTACTCGTATCTATTTTTCATTGCTTCTATAAAATATCATGTTATATAACGACAAAACCCGAGTTTCTTGATCCTAGAAATAAAAAATTCTGGTAGTTCCTTCAATCGGGCGGTTTTCGTCGGAACTCT